AATTATTCTAAATAGAATAAATCATTCTTATTGAATATTTGAATATTCAAAACTAAAAAAAGAAATTGAAATGAGTAAAAAATTTACTAAAAAAAAATGAAGAAATTTATTAATCAAATTCATTTTCTATTTAGTAATCAAATTTATTCTATAATAGAAAAAGATTCGAATAGAATAAGAAATAGGATATAAGCGGGTAGCGGGAATCGAACCCGCATCGTTAGCTTGGAAGGCTAAGGGTTATAGTCGACGTTCATTCATGAACGTCTCTAATTCAAAACCGAACGTGAAACTTTTGTTTCATTCAGCTCCTTTACAGAATAATTTAAGAGATAGATGGAATACATGAAACAAAAATGATCCATAACATCTATGTCAGCCTTTCGGTATGAATCCATTTAAAACACGTTGCTTTTTAGATGATCCCTATAGAAGAGGAGTATTAAAACAATCTCTTTTTTTTCTAGTTACTTCGTTCTCTATTTCTATTTGAAAGAATCTTTAGGAAAAGAATAAAATTTCCGTCGAGCTAAAAAAATATGTCGATGTTTCTAGTAAACTAAAAAAATCGTTTACTAGCTATTTTGCTTCAATCTCTCCTCTCCAAAACAAATAATAAAAAAATGGAAGATTTAGTTACGATTGGAAACAAATTTTCTATATCTTTCTCCCTGGATCCTTTACTCATATTCAAAAATTTGGATTCTTGATCCAATTGCAAAAACTTATGTTTCATAATTTTAGAATTCTAAATTGTATACAAATTACGATAATATATATTATTCCTCGAATCATTCGTTGAGAGGTATAAAGGATTAAATCCCTTTAAGTAAGAAATAAAGTTTTTGATCGTGATATGAATCACGCAAGGAACCCCTTAACTATTAAGGGATCTATAGAACGAATCGCACTTTTACCACTAAACTATACCCGCTACAATACCATTATTGTATATAAAAGGATCTTTTGTCGAACAAGTGAATCAGCCATAATTATGAAATAGGTGCATAATTGAATGATAATTAGAGTGTTGACATGTTTCATAAAGGGCCCCCTAATGAAATTAAGAAAAGGGGGCGAATCTCATTTTTGGATTTTTTTTTGCTGAAGGTATTTTGACAGATAGATCTCGACAAAATTAAAAAATTCATAACACAAAAATGCATTGTGTAAGAATCCACAGTTCCATTCCTTTTTTTAGAAACGTTACCCGATTGATTCCTCTGATATACGATCAAAAAGTCATTTTTATTTTTGTTTGATCATGTTTAAATTAATTACAAATTACAAGTTTCTTTCAAATCTAATACAATAAAATAAATCATTGTTATCCTTATCCAGGATTCATGGAAAAAAGAGCCATGCTAGTACCTAGCTGGACTCTGGTTGGATAAAAAAATGAAATCCATATATTAATTATTAGTTAATAGAGAATTATGAATAGAAAAAAATAGAAAAAAAAAAAAGCCTGATAAAATATATCAAATGAATATCAATCAATATCAAATAAGATATTATAGAAGGCTTTTTTTTCGAGCCCTACTTTTTGTTCTTTTTGTTTGTTGATCCAATGTATCATAAGCATAATAATTCTATTTTTTGAATTGGGGAGAGATGGCTGAGTGGACTAAAGCGTCGGATTGCTAATCCGTTGTACGAATTTTTGTACCGAGGGTTCGAATCCCTCTCTTTCCTTTTATTGATGATTGGGCATTTTTTTCTTTTGTTTTTCTTCCCTGGTTGTTTCATTTTTTTTTTTTTTTACTAGTTTTTACTAGTTAAAGATGTAAAATAGATAGAAAAACGAAAAAAAAAATGCCCAATCCAGCACAACTAAGGAAGACAAAAAAGATTTTCTTATTCTTCACGTCCAGGATTACGTCCTGGGTCGTTAGATAGGAATCCGAAGATGAAAAGCGAAACAAAGAATATCACTATTGTGTAAACAAATAGTTTTAGAGTAAGCATTACAAAATCTCCAAGATAATTAAAAAAAAAAAAAACGACAGAGAAAGAGAATAGATTCTCTTCTATTTCATATTATGTTTCCTTTGATACTAAGTTTATAAGAAATGAAGTAATTTAAAAAAAACTTAGGAAATTTATTTGTAGTAAGAGTTGAGCGCCCTTTTTATTTTACCATTACCATTAATGTTCTTTGATATCCACAATCAAGATCTACGTATTGGTGGTGGACTCTAATCGAATAATTTAATTTTTATTGTCTATCCAAAAATTTCAAGATTTGGAATCAAGGATTCACACTGTAAGACTTATCTGATCTTTAAAAATGTTAAAATGTTATAATTTCAGTTTTCGAATAAAAAATTCTGAATTTTTTTCGGATATTATTCAAATTTAAAGATCTCATCGAAAGCTTACAGCAGCTTGCCAAACAAAAGCTAAGAGAAAAAATAGTAAGGGTATTACTGGCATAAAATCTACAATTGGATTCAAAAAAGCGTAGGCTTCAGGTAATTTCGCCAAGAAAAAACTACTTGAATAAAGGGCAGAGTGAATACAAATACAGACCAAGCTAAAGATATTAAGCATAACAAAAATGTTGTTCTTTAAGAAAATGAATTGTATTTTTGCTTTTTTTGAATTCTCATTTTTATTCTATTTTTTTAGATTATGTTATTATATATATTATAATTATTATTATTATATATATGATATTATTTATATTTATTATATTTAGAATATAGAATTCTAAATAGAAAATAAATAATTTGAAAATCAAAAAATGGATATTAATGGAATATAATATAAATAATTCAAATATTGAATTTATAGATATTAAATCAGGAATAAAAACAAAAAAATGAATCAACTAAGATCAAACCCCCAATCCCCTTTTGATTTGAACTGGATAAGTTCAAAAGAGTTTCATTCTGAAATCAAAAATCGAAGAAATCATATATTCATAGAATATCTTAATTGAATTCTATGTAATGATCAATAAATTCAGTTTAATTTGATATCTACAGATATCAAAATTATAGCAACAAGAAATTCTATAGAATTTATTTAGAACTGGAATTGACGAACAACCCATACTAGTATTTATTAGTGTCGAATCGAAAATGGGGCGTGGCCAAGTGGTAAGGCAACGGGTTTTGGTCCCGTTATTCGAAGGTTCGAATCCTTCCGTCCCAGATCATAGTTTAGATTTACAAACTATGAAAATAGAATATACAATTTATTGATAGAATATCGCCTAAATTTCTACTTCTTTAGATTTAGAAATAAAATTGTCCAGTGAGAAAACCTAGAAGTAGAAAGTATAGATTTTTTTATTATCTATAGGATTGATCTAGAGGATTGATTGAATCAAGGACTATGCACGATTTCAAAAACGAATCAATTACATACCAGATCTAAACTAAAAAAAAACGTTCTGGTAAAACATCGTTTCAAACGATGTGGTAAAAAGCAACGTGCGACTTAAAAAACATGATTAGATAAGCTGTGGATTCTTACATCCGCTATTATATAGAATCGATTATATAGAAATCGGGATCCTCTTGACTCGACATCATTGTTTTGGGGACAGTAGAAGGATTGATGATGTAAATAGTAAACGAAGTTGTTCTAACTTATTTATTTTTAAGAGCTTAAAAATAAATAAGTTAGAACAACTTCGTAAGTAGATTTTTGATAGAAAAATGGAAAGGATTCAAGCAAGGTTCAATAAAATACAAATTTATTGAAATTGCTAAATTGATCAAAAGTGTATTCGAGGGAATCGCCCTATTTTTTTTTTTTTCAGAAAGAATAAGAAAAAAACCTAAAACATTGATTTACCTATTTTTTTGATAGTAAAGAAATGGACCATACTAAAAAATGTTTCCTCCAATAACTACTCATCTATTGTATTTTCATGTAAATAAAGGAAAAAAGCTCTATGGAAAAACGGTGGTTCAACTCAATGCTGTTTAATAGGGGTTTAGAATACCGGTGTGGTTTAAGTAAATCCATAGATAGTTTTGGTCCTAGTGAAAATAACAATAGAAATGAAGACCCGTCCATTTTTACTGATATGGATAATAACATTCATAATTGGAAGACCAATAGTGCGAATTCTAGTTACAACCATGGTGATTATTTAGTAGATGTCAGGAACATACGGAATTTCCTATCTGATAAAACTTTTTTAGTTAGGGATAGGAATAGGAATAATTATTCCATATATTTTGCTATTGAAAATCAAATTTTGGAGATTGACAATAATCATTCTTTTTTAAATGAACCAGAAACTTTTTTCTCTAGTTCTAAAAATTCTAGGTATTTGAATTTGAAGAATGGTTCTAGTTCTAAGAGTAATGATCATAATTACATGTATGATACTAAATCTAATTGGAATTATAACACTAATAGTTCCATTGGGAGTTATCTTGGTTCTCAAATCAGTATTGATAGGTACATTTTAGATATATATAGTAGTGACAAATACAATGACGGTTACTTTACTAGTTCCATTTCTAGTAAGGTCAAAAAAAATAGTAGTGAAAGCAAGAGTACTAGTATAATAACTATCACAAATGATAGTGATTTTACTAAAAGAGAAAGTTCTAACGATCTCGATGAGATTGAAGATTATAGCCATTTGTGGGTTCAATGCGAAGATTGTTATGGATTAAATTATAAGAGATTTTTGAAATCAAAAATGAATATTTGCGAACACTGTGGATATCATTTGAAAATGAGCAGTTCCGATAGACTCGAACTTTTGATTGATCCAGGTACTTGGAATCCTATGGATGAATACATGGTCTCTCTGGATCCCATTGAATTTCATTCGGAAGAGGAACCTTATTGTCTTGATTCTTATCAAGAAAGGACAGGATTACTGGAAGCGGTTCAAACAGGCACAGGTCAACTACATGGTATTCCTGTAGCAATGGGTATTATGGAGTTTCAGTTTATGGGGGGTAGTATGGGATCCGTAGTGGGTGAGAAAATTACCCGGTTGATCGAATATGCTACCAATCAACTTTTACCTCTTATTATAGTATGTGCGTCCGGAGGAGCGCGTATGCAAGAAGGAAGTTTGAGCTTAATGCAAATGGCTAAAATTTCTTCTGCTTTATATGATTATCAAATCAATCAAAAGTTATTCTATGTACCGATACTTACATCTCCTACTACTGGTGGGGTAACAGCTAGTTTTGGGATGTTGGGGGATATCATTATTGCCGAACCAGATGCAACCATTGCATTTGCGGGTAAAAGAGTAATAGAAGAAACGCTGAATAAGGAAGTGCCTGAAGGTTCACAATCGGCTGAATTTTTATTTGAAAAGGGCTTATTTGATTCAATCGTACCGCGTAATCTTTTAAAGGAGGTTTTAAGTGAGTTATTTCAGTTGCACGGTTTCTTTCCTTTGATTCAAAATGAAAAATAATGCAGACAGATGGTCAGAACTTCGTCTCGACTCAAATCTTACGAAGCTAAGAGGTCCACTACAGATCAGAAATTAGTGAAGTAAAGAAATTACTTAGTTAGAAATTATGAATATGAAAAGAAAGTCTAAATCTAAATTATGGAAAGAAAGAAATTATTTCTTTAATTTAGACTTTATTTTGTTCTTTCGAGGCGATCGGAAAAGAAAGAAATAGTCAATCTAGTCAAGATAATTATGTATTTACAAAATAATGTGTCAATTCATCCTATTTCATCCGATCCAGAATGTGATAGGGTTGCGAAGGATGAACTTTTGACAGTTCCAAATTAAGAATTCTTGAATAAAAATATACTTTATTGGGATTGGGGGGAGTTTTTTATCGGCGTGCATCCAGTAGGAATTGAACCTACGACTTCGCCAATTATGAGTTGGGCGCTTTAACCATTCAGCCATGGATGCTTCACGGGAATCCTCCTAGTTCGGGAATAACCAAATTCCAATTGAAGTGAAATCTTTTGGATAAATCAATCCATACAATTCGAAATTATATTAGAATTATCGGAGGTTTAGATGTTTTACAATTATAATTGTATTCTAATTGGAGGTTTAGATGCTTTGAAGTGAAATCTTTTGGATAAATTAATAAATTAACCGATAAAATTATTATTATATTAAAATAAATTAGAATAAATAAAAAAATAGTCTTATATTGTAATTGTAAGAGAGGATTATATATATATATGCCAAAACAGCAACATCAATTTGAGTGCTGGATTTTAGAATTGAGAGAGATAGTTAGAGAGAGCAAAAATTCTCTCTATTTCGTAGATTCGTGGACTCAATTCAATTCAGCCGTATCTTTTATTCACATTTTTTTCCATCAAGAGAGTTTTATCAAACTCTTAGACTCCCGAATCTGGAGTATCCTATTTTCACGCAATTCACAGGGTTTAACAAGAAATATATATTTCACGATCAAGAGTGTAGTACTTTTTGTAGTTATCTATCGTATTAACAATCGAAAGATGATCGAAACAAAAAATATCTATTTGACAGGGCTTCTTCCTATACCAATGAATTCCATTGGACCCGGCAATAATACATTGGAAAACTCAAAAGATTCGTTCAATATCAATAGGTTGATTGTTCCACTCCTGTATCGTCCAAAAGGAAAAAAGATCTCGGAGAGATCTAGAAGAGCCAATCGTTCTTTTTTCGCTGACAGATGGTTAGACCTTCTTCATCTGGATTTGAATCCTAGTGAGAGGTCCACTCGAGATCAGAAATTATTTAAGAAAGAAGAAGATGTTTCTTTTGTTCTTTCGAGGCGATCGGAAAAGAAAGAAATAGTCAATCTAGTCAAGATAATTATGTATTTACAAAATAATGTGTCAATTCATCCTATTTCATCCGATCCAGAATGTGATAGGGTTGCGAAGGATGAACTTTTGACAGTTCAAAATAATATTTCATTCTTGAACAAAAATATACTATTTGGTCTATTTCATGACCGAAATAGGGGGGGATACCTGTTACATCACGATTTTGAATCAGAAGAGAGATTTCCAGAAATGGCAAATTTATTCAATCTATCAATAACTAATCCGGATCTAATGTATCCGGGGGGATTTTATCTTTATGCTATCCTCAGTAAATCTAAAGGGGTCCAGACCTCTTGCGGAAATGATTTTCAAGACCCAAAATCAAAACTAGTGCTATTTACTAGCAACCGGTTAGTCAATCAATATGGATTAATCCGAAATCTGATTCCAACTCAATATAATACCTATGGGTACATAAGAAATCTATGGAATCGATTCAATCGTAACTTCGAATATGGAATTCAAAGGTATCAAATACTAAATGATATTCTGAATCATAGACCTATACGGAAGTACACGATCAACCAACATTTCTCAAATTTGAAAAAGAGTCAGAAGAATTGGGGTGATCCTCTTATTTTTATTTATCTAACCGAGAGATCCCTGACTAAGGATCCAAATGCATATAAATACAAATGGTCTAATGGGACCAAGAATTTCCAGGAATATTTGGACCGTTTCATTTCTGAGCAGAATAGCCGTTTTCAAGTAGTGTTCGATCGATTACATATGAATGCATATTCGATTGATTGGTCTGAGGGTATCCACAAAAAGGATTTGTCTAAGTCACTTTGTTTCTTTTTATCCAAGTTTCTTCCCTTTTTGTCTAACTCACTTCATTTTTTCTTTGTGAGTTTTGGGAGTATCCCTGTTCATAGGTCCGAGATCCACATGTATGAATTGAAACGTCCGAACGATCTACTCGGGAATCACTTGTTAGAATCAATAGGTCTTCAAATCGTTAATTTGAAAAAAAGGAAGCCCTTCTTATTGGATGACTATTATACTTCCTTAAAATCAAAATTATTGATCAATGAAGGAACAATATCACCATTTTTGTTCAATAAGATACAAAACTGGATGATTGACTCATTCGATACTAGAAAGAATCGCAGGAAATCTTTTTCTAACACGGCTTCCTATTTCTCAACGATATCCCACCATCAAGACAATTGGCTGAATCCCATGAAACCGTTTCATAGAAGTTCATTGATATCCTCTTTTTATAAAGTAAATCGACTTGGATTCTTGAATAATCAATATAACTTCTGTTTCGATTGGAACAAAAGATTCTCTTTTTATGTGGAAAGGTCCTGGAATTTTGATTTTACGTATGGACAATTCCTCAACATCTTGTTCATTCGAAACAAAATATTTTCTTTGTGGGGCGGTCAAAAAAAACATGCTTTTTTGGACAGAGATACTATTTCACAGGTATCTAACATATTGATAGCTAACGATTTTCCGCAAAGTGGTGATGACGGGTATAACTTGTCCAAATCTTTCCATTTTGCAACTCGATCCGATCCATTCGTTCGTAGAGCTATTTTCTCGATCGCAGACATTTATGGAACACCTTTAACAAAGGAAGAGATAGTTAATTTTGAAAGAATTAACAGTCAACCTCTTTCAGATATGAATCTGCCTGATTCTGAGGGGAAGAGCTTGCATCAGTATCTCCATTTCGATTCAAACATGGGTTTGATTCACACTCCATATTCTGAGAAATATTTACCATACGAAAAGAGGAAAAAACATAGTTCTTGTCTAAAAAAATCCCTTGAAAAAGGGAAGATGTATAGAAACTTTCAAAGAAAGAGTCCTTTTTCAACTCTCTCCAAATGGAAGCGATTCCAACGATATATAATACCTTGGTTTCTTACCGGGACAGCGCACAAATATCTAAATTTAATATTGAGAGAGACTTTTTCAGACCTATTGGCGGTACTAAGGAGGAGTCCTAAATTTCAACAATTTGTGTCCATTTTTCATGATATTAGGCATAGGCGTGGATTCGAGCGAATTCTTCGGAAAAAATTGTGTCTTTCACAACGGAATCCTATAAGTGAGCTTTCGAGTAAGTGTTTCCATAATTTTATTGCGCAGGTGGGCGAAGATCTTTTTAAACCAAATAATGAGTCACCATTGATATCGACACGTTTGAGATCGCTAAATATTTGGGAGTCCCTCTTTTCAATCCTTTTCCTTCTTCTTGTTACTAGATATCTTGTTCAGACACTTGTATTTGTTTCTGAATTTAATGAGTTACAGAAAGAGTTCGAACAAGTCAAATCTTTGATGATTCAATCATACATGATTGAGTTGCGAAAACTTCTGGATAGGTATCCTACATCGGAACTGAATTCTTTGGGGTTAAAAAATATCTTTCGAGTTGCTCTGGAACAATTAGGAAATTTTCTAGAAGAAAAACGAGGTTCGGCTTCTGGCGGCAACATGCTGAGGGGTGGTGGTCCCGCTTATGGGGTCAAAGATTTCATAAGTATTCTACCAAATCCCATCAATCGAATCAAGTTTTTGAGGAATACGAGACATTTAAGTCATACAAGTAAAGCGATCTATTCCTTGATAAGAAAAAGAAAATATGTAAATAGTGATTGGATTGATGATAAAATAGAATCCTGGATCTTGAACACCGATTTCATTGCTGATAAAGAAAGAGAATTCTTGCTTCAGTTCTCTACCTTAACGACAGAAAAAGGGATTGATCAAATTTTATTGAGTCTGACGAATAGTGATCATTTATCAAAAAATAACTCTAGTTATCAAATGATGGAGCAACCGGGAACAATTTACTTACGAAATTTAATTGATATTCATAAAAAAGATCTACTGACTTATGAGTTCAATACATCCTGCTTAGCAGAAAGACGGATATTCCTCGCTCATTATCAGACAATCACTTATTCAGAAAACCTGTGCGGGGCTAGTAGTTTTGATTTCCCATCTCACGGGAAACCCTTTTCGCTCCGCTTAGCCTTATCCCCTCCTAGGGGTATTTTATTGATAGGTTCTGTAGGAACTGGACGATCCTATTTGGTCAAATATCTATCGACAAACTCCTATGTTCCTTTGATTACAGTATTTCTAAACAAGTTCCTGGATAACTATCCAAAGGGTATTGATGTTGATGATTATGATAGTGAAGATGATGATCTTTTTGATGAGAGAGAGGGTACCATTTACAGTTTTTTACCTAGTTTTGAGGACAGTTGCTATAAGAATAGGGATGATGATAGTGACGATCTCTATGATAACTTTGACTTTGATCGGGAGTTGGAGTTTCTAAGTATGCAGCATCCGGTATCTAAGAATATCATAGAGGAGTCGGAAATAGACCGATATTATCTCGGTCTTCAATTCGAATTAGCAAAAGCAATGTCTCCTTGCATAATTTGGATTCCAAACATTCATGATCTGGATAGGAATGACTCGAATGACTTATCTCTGGCTCTATTAGTGAACTCTCTATCGACGGATTCTTCAGAATCTTCTACTAGAAATAGTCTTATTATTGCTTCGACTCATATTCCCCAAAAAGTAGATCCCGCTCTACTAGCCCCGAATAAATTAAATACATGTATTAAGATACGAAGGCTTGTTATTCCACAACAAAGAAAACAGTTTTTCACTCTTTCATATACTAGAGGATTTCACCTGGAAAAGAAAATGTTCCATACTAATGGATTTGGGTCCATAACTCTGGGTTCTAATGTACGAGATCTTGTAGCACTTAGCAACGAGGCGCTATCAATTAGTATTATACAAAAGAAATCCATTCTAGACACAAATATAATTAGATCTGCTCTTCATAGACAAACTTGGGATTTTAGATCTCAGATAAGATCGGTTCAGGATCATGGGATCCTTTTCTATCAGGTAGGAAGGGCTGTTTCACAAAATATACTTCTAAGTAATTGCTCCATAGATCCTATATCTATCTATATGAAGAAGAAATCATGTAACGAGGGGGATTCTTTTTTGTACAGATGGTACTTCGAACTTGGAACAAGCATGAAGAAATTAACGATACTTCTTTATGTTTTGAGTTGTTCCGCCGGATCGGTCGTTCAAGACCTTTGGTCTCTACCCGGACCTAATCAAAAAAATGATGGGATCACTTCTTATAGACTCCTTGAGAATGATTCTGATCTAGTTCATGGCCTATTAGAAGTAGAAGGTGCTCTGCTGGGATCTTCACAGACAGGAAGTAAGTTTGATAATGATCGAGTGACATTGCTTCTTCGCACCGAACGAAGGAATCCCTTAAATATGATTCAAAATGGATCTCGTTCTATCCTTGATCAGAGATTTCTCTATGAAAAATATGAATCGGGGTTCGAAGAAGGGGAAGGAGTCCTCGACCCGCAACCACTCGAGGAGGATTTATTAAATCACATAGTTTGGGCTCCTAGAATATGGCGCCCTTGGGGCTTTCTTTTTGATTGTCTGGAAAGGTCCAATGAATTGGGATTTCCCTATTGGGAAAGGTCATTTCGGGACAAGCAGATCATTTATGATGAAGAGGATGAGCTTCAAGAGAATGATTCGGAGGATGGAACCATGCAGTACGAGACACGATATAGATCTTCCAAAGAACAGGGCGTTTTTCGAATAAGCCAATTCATTTGGGACCCTGAGGATCCACTCTTTTTGCTATTCCAAGATGATCCCTTTGGATCGTTGTTTTCACATCGAGAATTCTTTGCAGATGAAGAGATATCAAGGATACTTTTAACTTCCCAAACAAAACAAATTTTTTGGAAATATCTAAATAAACCCTGGTTTAGGAAGAATACGCAAGAGCAAGAAAATAAATTCGAATTGTTGATTGATCGCCAGAGATGGTTTAGAACCAATAGTTCATTATCAAATGGATTTTTACGTTCTAATACTCTATCCGAGAGTTATCAATATTTATCAAATCTGTTCCTATCTAACGGAACCCTAGTGGCTCAAATCACAAAGACATTGTTGAAAAAAAGATGGCTTTTCCCGGACGAGATGGTTGTTACTATTTGTTCCAATAACGAATGATTGGTTTAACTGAATAACGAAATAACTAAATTATTCTTTCTCTCTCAAGTCGATATGGGGATCTTCTCAATTGAAAGATCCCCTAATATCGATAATACATATTCCCGTTGACCGAGCCTAACTCTAATTCTTTTGAATTTTGAATCCAGAAATAGGTTTGATTGTCCATTTTTTTGATAGAATATATATATTAAGGGTATATTAAAGTATCTATGGTATCTATCTTTCGGATAAATCAAATCGAACCAATTGGATGTCCGAGTCGGGCCTATATGACATGATGATCAATAAAAATATTCAAAAACTCCACCTTTGTCATATATTCCATACATAAGACTAGATGGATATCATATTCTATGAATATGATTCACTTTGAAGATGCCTTGGTGGTGAAATGGTAGACACGCGAGACTCAAAATCTCGTGCTAAACAGCGTGGAGGTTCGAGTCCTCTTCAAGGCATAATATTGAGATCTCTTGTTGAATTGGAATAAGCTCGCCAGCATATCACGAAGTTTTGGTGATCTTATCTATCTAATGAATGGAGAGTCCATTTTTAAATCGTCGGACTTGCATCCTCCGTAAACCAACGGATAAAGTACATTCCATATTCTATTGGGGGATTGGTGACTTACCCACCCATCCAATGACTTGGGG